CCAAGATCTTACTTTTTTTTTCAAAAAAAAAGAGAATAGATTCTCTATTTTTATACCAAATATCTAGCTAATTTTGATACCAAGAAATCAAGTTATTTCTTTTTAGAAAAATAAAAGGGGGGGAGGAGTTCAGACAGTCTGTAATAAGATAAGAGTTGAGTCTTTCATATTCAAAAAGATTTTCATACCAACATCTAGATATTTTTTTCGGTGAACTCTAATTTAATAGGTTTTTTAATTCAGGGAAAAGGGGATCAAATTTAGGAAATAGAATGGTCCAGGTTTAGCATGCCTACCAAAAAAATGAAATTTTGAATTGAGAGTTCGTTCATAGGTCAAGATTTTTTTGATCTTTTTAATTGTTGGAATAATAAAAATCGTGAATTTTTCTAGGACAGTATTAAGGATTTCATCGAAAACTTACAGCTGCTTGCCAAACAAAGGCTAACAGAAGAAAAAAAAGAGGTATTACGGGCATAACATCCACGATTGGATTCAAAAAGGCGTAGGCCTCCGGCAATTTGGCGACTAAAAAAGTGGTTGAAAAAAGGGCAGAATTAAAAGAAATACAGATCAAATGAAATATATTAAGCATAACAAAAAATTGGTGTTCTTGTGGATAATTTAATTTTGATTGAGTTATTAATATATTTTTTATATAAGGAAAAAAAAGAAAGAAAGATAGTCTAAAAAGACTTTGGTGAACTTACTCAATCAAAAATCCTGTAATTCTCTTATGAGAATTAAAGAAATAATATTTTCATACAATATCTTAATTGAATTCTATGTAATGATCAATAAATTAAGTTTGATTTGCCATCTACACGTGTCAAAACTCTAGCATCCATGTAATCTCTATTTAATTTAGGATGAAATCGAATTGACGAACAACCACTAGCAATATTACTCTTTTAGTAGTCTTGAATAAAAAAAGAAATGGGGCGTAGCCAAGCGGTAAGGCAACGGGTTTTGGTCCCGCTATTCGGAGGTTCGAATCCTTCCGTCCCAGAGTACAGTCATTACAGAATCAATCTTCTATCTTATAGTGCCTTTTGAAACCATCGTTCTGTTTCAAAATCCAATAGTTTTTAAGAATCAACTTCGGTTTGATCATTTCAACCGAATAAAAAAATATATTTCCTTTTTTTATTTGTGTGCGATGCGGGTAAGTAAGGTAAAACCATAGATTCTAAGAGTTTGAATTAAAAATATATATATATTTTTAATTCAAATTGATCGTTTACATATATACAATCTAATAGGGGACTCATTTGACTTCGGACTAAATCTTTTTACTCGTAAATTAACTATTCCTTTCATAGAGAAACATAAAGGATAGATTACGATATACTGACTAAACTAGGACTATTCATGATTCGATAATTGAATCAATTACACAAACTAGAGGAATCTTATGGTAAAACTTCGTTTAAAACGATGTGGTAGAAAGCAACGTGCGACTTGAATTGAAATTGAAGGACATGATCCCCTGTGGTTTTTTGGATCCGCCCCTTTTTATATAGGAATATAGGTACTCTTGGGTCGACATTTTTTGTTCGATTTTAGTAGAGTCCTACTCGTTTTTTTAATATCAAAAAAAGAGTACAGGGTGGAGCTCGAGGAAAATAGAAAGTTTTTATTCCCTTTCTTTAGGAGTAAGAATCTAGGGTTAGTGCGAATCAATAAGTTGTTCCAACTTCGTAAGTCTTTTTTTTTAGATATTGAAAAAAATCCCGTTCAAGCAATTTGACAATCTAAAAGGAAATTTTCTTCAAATTGTCAAATTCTTTGAATCAAAAGTCTATCACGCGTGAATCAAGCGGTTGTATGATTCTTTGATAGAAAGAAATCATAAACAAAATAAGGGGCTTGTTGCTGGCCTTTTTTAATAAAAAAACGATTCAAGATCGCCGAAGTAATGTCTAAACCCAAAGATTCAACGTACGGATAAAGAATCCTGAAACAAGGAAATCCTGTTTTTAATTGTTTGAACAACTAGATCAGAATGAAAAATAAAATTTGATTCTAAAAAATGAGACAAACAAAAAAAGGGTTACAGACTACTCAATAAAAAGAGTACTTAAGGATTATCTCTTGAGATATTTGAGAGTTATTTAACTTGAGTTAGGCGAATACGAATGTTACGAATGCTTTTTCTTGAAAAAAAAAAGTTAGGGTTTAATTACTGGCTAATTGGTTTAATGTTTTTATTAATCTATTTAAAATTATAATTTTATACAGAGAGTTAACTTCTATTCAGTTCATTTTTTTCTTGAGCCATACGAGGAGAAAACCTCTTATACGTTTCTAGGAGGGGTATTATTCATATACATCTAGCCCAATGAGCCATTTATCGAATCGTTGCAATTGATGTTCGATCTCGAAGAGAAGGAGGAGATCTTCGGAAAGTGGGTTTTTATGATCCGATAACTAATCAAACTTTTTGAAATCTTTCTGCTATTCTCGATTTCCTTAAAAAAGGGGCTCAACCAACAGGAACAGTTCATGATATTTCCAAGAAGGCAGGGGTTTTTACGGAATTCAGTCTTAATAAAACGAAATTGAATTAATGAAATAGAAAAAAGAGGATGGGAAAGACTCGTATATAGCTTGGTATCAAATTTGATCTACTCTTTTCTTTCCTCCTCTTTCGCTTTCATCAGATCTATTTTTATTTATTAGAATTTCTATTTAGTATTAGTATTCCTACTCATTACTATTCCTAGTAAGGTACGACTACTCAAAAATACCATGCTAAGAACTACTATGTTTTATAATCATAAAATAATTTATGAAAATCAAGAATATCTATATAAATTCTAATTTTGATATAAATAGAAAGTAATACTGTATATAAAATAAAAAAAAAATAGAATACTATATTATAAAATATAATAATATATACAAAAAAAAGTACAGAAAATTTTTAAGGTCTTAAAAAAGGGGTCTAAAAAAGTCTAAAAAGATTTTAGATTACCCTAACTGAGTTAGTTTTCATTCATTGTATGAACTAAGAAACCAGGGGGTTAAGCTTTTTGATTTCTTTTTTTCTATTCTTTTCGCTATATTCAAAATTCACAATCATATTGACAAGAGTGTAGCGACCAAATATAATTCTCTCATAGAGAAATGGATCCATTTATTCCGGACGCAGACATGTACGGGTTTTGCTTTTTTTATTCTGGTTGTATCTACCTATTTGAAGTACTTTCTTTTTTTGTTTTTGGGGGTTGCTAACTCAACGGTAGAGTACTCGGCTTTTAAGTGCGACTAGCATCTTTTACACATTTGTATGAAGAAAAGGATTCGTCCAGATCTGCGGTAGAGTTTGTAAGACCACGACTGATCCTGAATGGAATGAATGGAAAAAATAGCATGTCGTATCAAGGGAGAATTAAGATAACATTTTTTTTTGCTTTCCTCATCGGTACAACTTTGTGGTCGGTGTGGAACAAAAAAAATAAATTCCAATTTGGGTCGAGTAAATAAATATAAATGGATGGATAAAAAACCCTGTTTTCCTGAGTCCAGGAAAAAAAAGAAACGAGCTTCCATTCGTAATTTGAAAAATTACCCGATCTAATTAAATGTTAAAAATAGATTAGTGCCTAGTACGGGTATGGGAAGGAGTTTTTTTCTTGCGTGTTATTATCAATTTTTTCATGAGTCCTTATTATTTTTTCCGTATTCTGTTTGGGTTAGGTTGGCGATGGATGTGTAAAAGAAGCAGTATATTGATAAAAAACTATATATTTCCAAAATCAAAAGAGCGATTAGTTTCCAAAAATAAAGGATTTCTAATCATCTTGTTTTGTTATTTTAGAATATAACGAACATAAACTTATTAAAGATAGAGAATCCGTTTAGCAGTCTACCTGTTTATGAGGTATCTATTGCTTTCGTAGTCTAATACCTTGTTTTGACTGTGTCGCACTATGTGTCATTTCAGAACTCAAGAAAATCAAGACTTTACCTTCACAGTTCAAATCGAATTTCAATCCAAATGGAGGAATTTAAAGGATATTTCGAGTTCGATAGAACTCGGCAACAAAATTTTCTATATCCACTTTTTTTTCGGGAGTCTTTTTATGTACTTGCTTATGATCATGGTTTAAATAGATTAAATAGAAATCGATCTATTTTCTTGGAAAATGCGGATTATGACAAAAAATATGGTTCACTAATTGTGAAACGCTTAATTTTGCGAATGTATGAACAGAATCATTTGATTATTCCCACTAAGGATTTGAATCACAATCCCTTTTTTGGGCATACCAATCTTTTCTATTATCAAATGATATCTGTCTTATTTGCAGTTATTGTGGAAATTCAATTTTCCTTAAAATTAGTATCCTCTTTCGAAGGAAAACTGCTAAAAAAATCTTATAATTTAAAATCAATTCATTCCTTATTTCCCTTTTTAGAAGACAAATTATTACATTTTAATTATGTGGTAGATGTACGAATACCTTACCCTATCCATCTGGAAATCTTAGTTCAAACCCTACGTTACCGGGTAAAAGATGCTTCTTCTTTGCATTTTTTTCGGTTCTGTCTATACGAGTATTGCAATTATAAGAATTTTGATATTCAAAAAAAATCAATTTTGAATCCAAGATTTTTCTTGTTCTTATATAATTCTCATGTATGTGAATACGAATCCCTCTTTCTTTTTCTACGCAAGCGGTCTTCTCATTTACGATCGACATCTTCTGAAGTAGTTTTTGAGCGAATTTTATTCTATGGAAAAATACAACATCTTGTAAAAGTTTTTGTTAATTTTCCGTCGATCCTAGGTTTTCTCAAGGATCCTTTGATACATTATGTTAGATATCACGGAAAATGCATTCTGGCAACAAAAGATACGCCGCTTCTGATGAATAAAAGGAAATATTACTTTGTTAATTTATGGCAATCCTATTTTTCCGTATGGTTGCAATCGGAAAAGGTCAATATAAATCAATTATCTAAAGATACTTTAGAGTTTCTGGGCTATCTAT